AAAAATCCTTTCTTTCTTGTTTCTATTGAGTCATAAACCGACCTAGGTAAATCCATGAGTTCGATTCTATTATTTTTTCCTCTTTTATTCTGAATAACTATCTGAATCTTGAATTGTCTTATGACTCATCACTCAACTCAGATGAATTTTTTGAAAGAACTATGCTTTGAACAAATGATCCCCGCTCCCATCACCAGTTGCTCCTCCTATCTACACCCGCTCCACCAACTAATCTTATTTTTGGATCTTGTTTGTGATATTGAGAAAAGATCAATCAATAAATATCTCTATGGATTCTTCCAACTTATTTCTATTCTATAGTATATTAAACGACTACAGTACCCTATATAATTTATATGATATGACTTTTCAATTTTAATTCATTTTTTTTTATTTTATTGTCTTCTTTCTCTTTTATATTTCCTTCAGATGAATCGAAAACTACAAAGTATAATATATTTTTGAATGGTTCGAGCCAAAAAATGGACTATTTGCTTATTTACTTTACCTTGTTGTTGTCAGAAAAAGAGGGGAAATTCCTTATTTTCCCCCTGTCTCTAAATGAAATATGATATGCAATATAAAATAGTAAATTAAATACTATATACTATATAGTGGATAGTGGACTGGAAATTCAAATATCTTTCTATTTCTAGTATCCGTTCTCGTTATCCATCCCATTGTCGAAACAAAAATAGAGGATGCATCAATATGTAAATATTTGGTACATAAAGCCACGACCCGATCTATCTATATTTATAACTATAGATAGATAAAAAAAATCTATATATAAGCAACCGATCCTTTTTTTTTTTGAATCAAAGAAAGATATTCAAAAATAGACGTCTCTTATTTTGTGACTCAGAATAAACGTTTCGCGTGGAGGAGTGGAGGAACGGAATAATAATTTATTCTTATGGAGGATCCAAAAAAGATTGAATCGGAAATATCGACAAATTCTAAATTCTTGCGACGTAGTCTAAAGGAAATGAAAAAAAAAAATTTCGAGGCTACAATTCTATCTCTATCAAATTTGAATATCAGAATAGCTGATATAGTCATGATTCAATAGGTCAGGTCCACTTACCTTTTTTATTTCTTATATTTATGATGGATTTGATTGGAATAACGGAAAAGTAGGAATATTTGGCGATTCATAATTGGGGTTGAGTAGGTAGAATATCTATGTCCTCGAACCAAAAATATGGAATAATGAAACCTGAGTTGAGTAAGAATATAGCCTGTAGTGACATAGTTGTCTTCCCAATAAGCGGGGTGATTTATCATTATAATGAACACTTTATAATCACTATACTATCTCATTATATTTATAATGATAATTAGTTAATTAACTCATTCTAATAAAAAAAATATCCCTATTATCCACTAAAAAATGAAGATTGAAACTAGAGTTTTGTGGAAAAAGCCCCTTATCGGATTTGAACCGATGACTTACGCCTTACCATGGCGTTACTCTACCGCTGAGTTAAAAGGGCCTATTTTATTCCATTCCTGAATGAGACAATGTGAAGACATATACATATATTATATACCTACATATTACATTACATAGGTGCATACAGTAGGCTCATAGTGTCTCATTCGGGAATATCTTTTTTTTTTTAGTCAGTCTAGGCTAAAACCTAATTACTTTTTTTTCTTTTATTGACCCCTATCACAACGAGATTCGTTTGATTAATACACAAATTGAAATAGATCCAAGATATTTGATATGTGATCAAATCATGTAATGTATGGAATGAAAAGATTCAACTCGTACCTGAAATCCAAGCTCTGCTCTTAGAAAAAAAGAAACTTTCTATCGTTTCTTAATTTCCTAGCTGTAAGATAGGAATATCGCATCTTAACAATGCGTGAATCGATGCGTGAAGGTTGAAGAATGGCTTTTCTGTCGGACAAATCACTAGCGATCCTATACTTCATTAATTATTAATTATTAATTATAACACATTATAATTATTTCGGAATGTTTATCCATTCTAATGATATAGAATCTATATATAGAAATAGAATATAGAATTTTTTTCATTCATGAACCATGAATGAAAAAATATTCTATCGGAATCGCGAAAGGAAAGGTGGAAAACTTATTCGTATTTAGTCACACCATTACATTATATTGACAATTACAAAAAACTATTCATACTATGAGTATATATAGTATGATGTCGGTTGGGCATCGCAGATATGCCCCCATCGTCTAGTGGTTCAGGACATCTCTCTTTCAAGGAGGCAGCGGGGATTCGACTTCCCCTGGGGGTAGGGTACTACGAAAGGAGGTTGATCATGTATTATCAATAAGTCTAGACTTGATTCTTCCTGGGTCGATGCCCGAGTGGTTAATGGGGACGGACTGTAAATTCGTTGGCAATATGTCTACGCTGGTTCAAATCCAGCTCGGCCCAAGAATTCACCGATCCATCATGAGATTACATAATATAAGAAATTTGTCCGCCGGAAACGTCTGGTTAATTTTATATCCTATTTGTTTTTTTCCGATATATTCTTCATTTTATGAATTATCTGGATTCATATCATAATCCGAAAACATAGGACAAGAATTAACAAGTCAAAATCTTTTTTGGAAAGATTTCGTATCAATCGATTTAACACGATTTGACAATAGGATTTCTAGTAATCCGTGTCGTTCTCACTAAAGTCCATATCTATGTGGATATTAATATACCAATCACTCCTTTCTCTGTTACAATATGACAATTCTAAATTAAACTAGTCTTAATCAAATCATTAATAATATGTATGCTGTATACCTTATTTCTCTGGGATTGTAGTTCAATCGGTCAGAGCACCGCCCTGTCAAGGCGGAAGCTGCGGGTTCGAGCCCCGTCAGTCCCGACCTAGTATCCGATGACTCCATCAATTCATTTTTTTATTTTCTGTCAAGGGGCATAGAGTGGGATCTAATTCCCATAGGGTCCTTTTTTTTTCCGTTTCGAATTTTTTATTGAGAAAATACAATGCGACAATTTCAATTACTTCAATTAGTACCGAGGGGGATAGGCATATTGAATTGGTACAATTGTGAGTAGCACCCTATTTAGTTAGGATTAAAAGAAATCCTTGTCTGGTTTTTTTCGATTGCTCCTGACCCGTGGAAGGGAATCGAATACTTATATATATACTTTCACTAGAGCATATACACAAATTTTGATTCGTTTATTGTACGATAAAAAATGCACTTTTCACATAGTTACCTCGATAAAATACTTTTTTTCATATTAAAGCCTCTTTCTAGCTCCAATTTTTGATAACTTAAATTACTAATAGGAAACAATCTATTTATATCATTCAAACTACATACTTCATTTTGGATATATGTGTCCCAGGGCCGGTTCAAGGAAAGAAAGGAATATTTAAATTAAGTAATTAAGAAAAGGAAGAGCAAACAAAGAAAAGATAGACCCTCTCTTCTCTTAGTGAGGGAATGAGAAATCTTTTTTTATTTCCGGGGAAGGTCCTATCGAAGAAAGAACAAACTAAAAAAAAAGAGTTCATTTTTTCTTTTTTAATTTATCAAAATATTCGATCTTTTCTTCTTATTTTTTCCATTTTACTTCTACTATTTGGGTTGGGTTTTTGACCAATGGAAGCGGAAGATGGGCCAGATCATCCTTTATTATATTATATATATGATTCTATAAATAAGACGGTAGGTTATAGAAAATAACGAATGGATAAAATAAAGAATAATAATTCAATGAGATTCTAAATTGGATCAGGAATTCCATTTTAGGTTTTTCTTCCGTATGGATAAAAGATCTTCCTATGTTATACTATTCCATTCTCGATGATGAATAGATTTGATAGCTCAGATATTGTTATTCAATGATATTGATCCGATTCAATATCATCGGGATGTATTTCTCCCATTGAATTTACAGGATAAAGATTTAGAATCTCTATGGGATCAGATCCCGAGTTATTAATTATGAAGTAAAAAAACGATGAAATTATGGAAGTAAATATTCTCGCATTTATTGCTACTGCACTGTTCATTCTAGTTCCTACTGCTTTTTTACTTATCATTTACGTAAAAACGGTCAGTCAAAACGATTAATTTGAATCAAGCTTGACTTCTTAGTTCTTATCAATAATGGAAGAAATGAAAGGGATTCAAATTCCACGTCTTAAATAAAATGAGCGAATTAAAATCAGACGTATATGAGATTTGATAGTATGGTAGAAAGGAATATAGGAACCTTTCTACCATACTATCTATTAGTGTATAATTCTACTATACATTATTATATAAAATAATAAAGTTGGACTGTATAAAGAAAGATGGCTTAATGTAGATCACTCCGTAATCTGTATATTGATATATGTACATATAACTCCCATATGTGTAATATACATAGTACCCCAATTCGAGTTCTTTACTTTGGTACATTCATTTGGTTTAGACCGATTTCGATCAATATGATATAATTGAATGCCCACCTTTACTCTTATCTTATAAAATACGTATCTACATAATAACAGATCGACTTCCTCTTTGAACAGTAAAGCGAGAAACAAATAAAAAGGGGTCGGTTGCTCCTCATTGTAATATTTATATATAATTCTGTTAAGAGCTAGTTCATCTAAATACTCTATTTCAATTTGGTTGGAAAAAATTGCATATCATGCGTATTCCGTTTAGTTTTAAAATACGAAGATGGGAATCATTTAATTTAACTATTTGTTTGATTGAAAGGTTATTCGTCATCTATTACATTACTTTACTGGATTCCAGTCGAATTTTAAAATGAAGATATTTGAAAGAAAAACGCTTTGCAGAAGGATTATGAAACTATTAATACAGTTTGATTACTCAACTCAATTCAATTAGTAATTACCCTAGCCCTAGAGTCCACTTCTTCCCCATACTACAAGTGAAAGGGAAAATGTAAAGACTACCATTAAAGCAGCCCAAGCAAGACTTACTATATCCATGTGAATTATGCCCCCGAATATGAAGAAACTCTTTCATTATTGATTACTAATAATATGGAATCAATGGCACAGAGTCAAAAAGAGATTCTGAACGAAGCCAGTTATTCATCCAATATTGATTGAATATCTAAGCACGCATAAATTCTCGCGAGTATGTATACAAAGCATCTTACATCTTTTCAACAACTAACAATTCCCCACTCAACTATATAATTCAAGAATCGGTGATTAGACAGTACATTAGTACTGGAAGTCGTGATAGACTAGTCCTTCCTAAAATCATCCGAGGCGCAAGGATTGACAGTTTTTTAATCTCCAGCTTCTTAAAATCAAGCAAGTATCGGGAGTTCTCGAGCCCTTTTCCTCTTTCTTCTTATGCTATGCAAGGATTCGGCGACTTATATTATATCAGCAAGCAAAGGGTTTTCGGGTTTTTATTGATCAGGCGACACCCGGATTTGAACTGGGGAAAAAGGATTTGCAGTCCCCCGCCTTACCACTCGGCCATGCCGCCAAAACGAGAAAAATAGATGGAAATATTCCTTAACTAAAAACCCTCCCTTTTTTGATTGGAGCCGAGCCCTTCTCTTTATAGTATCTCAAACAATTATCAAAACACACAACGCCTAAAAATTTAATTTCTATCCTTTTTTTTTTTTATTGAAAGAAAAATTGGAGTCACACAATAAAAAATTCAGTCCAAATAAAATTGGACCCGTTAACTGTTGACTGTTAATTCATGAAAAGTTCTTTCTTAGATTTCAAATTGTGTTTCCTTAATGGCCTAAGAAAACGCAATTGATACACAACTAATCAGTATCAAGAATTTTCAAGAATAAATCCTTTTCAATTTCAAGTATAACAACAATTATGTATATATGTAAACCCCGGAACAAAAATTGTTACACAGATATACCTAATCTGGGATCTTATTTATATATGAGATGCCCACAAGGAATTAAGGTAATTAGCGTGCTTCAATTATTCATTGAATATATTTATTTAATATCAAATAGAAATTATGATATAGCATAGCACGGACCCGACTTACCCCAAGTGGAACTGGGATAAGTGATATGCGAATACTTTTTGAACACTGAAAAGTTAAGTGCTAAAAAAGGGTAAACTGTATAAGGCTCCTTTCTGTCTTTATCTCATTCATAGAGAAAAAACAGATAAAATCCCGAATCCATTTACTTTTCTAGTACCCAATCCGCGGATCCTAATATCATAGTAATAGGTATAAATTGGATCACTTTTTTGATATTCTATTTGATATTCTATACAAGACTCCATAAGTCTAAACGTCATAAATTTGTTTCTAGGAATGTTTTATGAATTTATTTCCATTTGTATTTGTTGCAAATTCTCATTTTTTTGAGTAGAAAATTCTCTTTATTTCTCCGCTCATACGTATTTCATAGATTACATCTATGATATGGAGTTAGATCAAATTTCATGTGATTCAGTAAACAAAATAGAATTCCATCATTGTTAGATCAATCCACATCATTTCATTACTAGATCAATCTATATGGTTCGATGAAGAATGAAATGAGCATTGGAAAATGAATGGGATTTTTTCGATAAATGGGAAACTCAAAATGCTCCGGGATGGAAATGAGGGAATGTCTACAATACCTGGGTTTAGTCAGATACAATTTGAGGGATTTTGTAGATTCATTGATCAGGGATTGACGGAAGAACTTGATAAGTTTCCAAAAATTGAAGATACAGATCAAGAAATTGAATTTCAATTATTTGTGGAAACTTATCAATTAGTAGAACCCTTGATAAAAGAAAGAGATGCCGTGTATGAATCACTCACATACTCTTCTGAATTATATGTGCCCGCGGGATTAATTTGGAAAAACGGTAGGGATACGCAAGAACAAACCATATTTATTGGAAAAATTCCTCTAATGAATTCCCTGGGAACCTCTATAGTTAATGGAATATACAGAATTGTGATCAATCAAATATTGCAAAGACCGGGTATTTATTACCGTTCAGAGTTGGATCATAACGGAATTTCGGTCTATACCGGTACCATAATATCAGATTGGGGTGGAAGACCAGAATTAGAGATTGATAGAAAAGCAAGGATATGGGCGCGTGTGAGTAGGAAACAAAAAATATCTATTCTAGTTCCATCATCAGCTATGGGTTCGAATCTAAGAGAAATTCTAGATAATGTTTGCTACCCTGAAATTTTCTTGTCTTTCCCGAATGATAAGGATAAAAAAAAAATTGGATCAAAGGAAAATGCAATTTTGGAGTTTTATCAACAATTTGCTTGTGTAGGCGGGGATCCGGTATTTTCGGAGTCCTTGTGTAAGGAATTACAAAAAAAATTTTTTCAACAAAGATGTGAATTAGGAAGGATTGGTCGACGAAATATGAACCGTAGACTTAATCTTGATATACCTCAGAACATTACATTTTTGTTACCACGAGATATATTGGCGGCTGCGGATCATTTGATCCGAATGAAATTTGGAATGGGTACACTTGACGATATGA